CAAAAGTACATTCCCCCCTTTTTTTTGATAGAATTGATAAACTTTTTTTTTTTCCGTTTGATATATGGGGGTTAAAAAAAAAAATTCTTAGAAATTTCATGTGGAAAAAAAAAAAAAAAAAAAATTAATAAAAAAGAAGAAGAACAATCAAAAATACAAGAAAAAAGACGGATAGAAATTGCAGAAACTTGGGATAGCTTCCAATTTGCTCAAATAATAAGAGGTTCTCTCTTAGTAACTCAATCTATTCTTAGAAAATATCTTATATTACCTTTATTGATAATAATTAAAAATAGCGTCCGTATGTTATTATTTCAAATTCCCGAATGGTCCGAGGATTTAAAGGATTGGAAACGTGAAATGCATGTTAAATGCACTTATAATGGGGTTCAACTATCCGAAACAGAATTTCCAAGAAACTGGTTAACGGATGGTATTCAGATAAAAATCCTATTTCCTTTTTATCTTAAACCTTGGCATAAATCTAAATTTAAAGCATCTCAGAAGGCTGGACTAAAAAAAACAAAAGGGAAAGGAGAAAAAAATGATTTTTGTTTCTTAACAGTTTGGGGAATGGAAACCGAACTACCGTTTGGTTCTGCAAAAAAAAAGCCTTCTTTTTTTGAACCTATTTCTAAAGAATTAAAAAAAAGAATCAAAAAATTCAAACCAAAGTCTTTTCTGGTTTTAAGGATTTTCAAAGAAAGAGCAACCATTTTCCTAAAAGTCGCAAAAGAAATGAAAAACTGGATTCTCAAAAACTTTCTTTTTATAAAAGGAAAAACAAAAGACCTTTCAAAACAAAATGTAATTCCATTATTTGGCCCGAGCGAAATATATGAATTAAATGAAACTAAAAAAGATTCAATAATAAGTAATCAGATTATTCATGAACTATCTGTTCAAAATAAATCCATGGAGTGGACAAATTCTTCACTCAGCGAAAACAAAATAAAAAATTTGATTGATAGAATAAAGACAATCAGAAATCAAATAGAAGAAATTTCAAAAGAAAAACAAAACCTAACTAATAGTTGTACCAAACTGCGTTATGATTCTAAAATAATTGAGTCATCAAAAAAATTTTGGCAGACATTCAAAAGAAAAAATACCCGATTAATTCGTAAATCCATTTTTTTTATAAAATTTTGCATCGAACAACTGTCTATAACTTTTTTTCTAGGTATCATTAATATTCCAAGAATTACTACACAACTTTTTTTTGAATCAACAAAAACAATTCTTGATAAATATATTTACAAGAATGAAGAAAATGGAGAAAAAAAAAAAAAAAAAAATACCATTTATTTTATTTCGACTATAAAAAATTTAATATCCAATAAAAAAAAAATTAGTTATCACCTAGGCTCTTTATCACAAGCATATGTATTTTACAAATTATCACAAATTCAAGTTAGTAACTTTTCTAAATTCAAGGCTATTCTTGAATATAACATCTGCATAACATCCTTTTTTGTTAAGAATCAAATAAAGCTTTTTTTTCAAGAACAAGGAATCTTTCATTATGAATTGAAAAATCAAACCTTTTTCAATTCCGAAGTAAATCAATGGAAAAACTGGTTACGAAGTCATTATCAATACAATTTACCCCAGATTGCATGGGCTAGATTAGTAACCCAAAAATGGAAAAAGAAAATAAATCAAGATTCTCTAGTTCTAAATCCAAGTTTAACAAAAGAGGATTCATATGAAAAAAAGAAATTTGATAATTACAAAAAACAAAATTTTTTTGAGGCCGACTCGTTATTAAATCCAAAACATAATTTAAAAAAAGATTCTATATATAATCTTTTTTGCTACAAATCTATTAATTCTACAGAAAAAAATTTTGACATGTCTATAGGGATTGCTCTAGATAATTATTTAGTCTCTTCTTTTCTAGAAAAATATAATATTGGGGGTATAGGGGAAATTCGTCATAGAAAATATTTGGATTGGAGAATTCTTAACTTTTGGTTTACAAAAAAAGTAAATATTGAGCCCTGGGTTGATACCAAGAGTCAAAAAAAATATATTAATACTAAAGTTCAGAATTATCAAAGAATTGAGAAAATAACTAAGACGGGTCTTGCTAATCAAAAAAGAAACTTTTTTGATTGGATGGGGATGAATGAAGAAATACTAAATCATCGTATAACAAATTTTGAATTTTTTTTCTTTCCAGAATTTTTCTTATTTTCTAGTACATATAAAATGAAACCGTGGGTCATACCAATCAAATTACTTCTTTTAAATTTTAATGAAAACATAAATGTTAATAAAAAGATTACTCAAAAGAAAAAAGGTTTTATACCATCAAATGAAAAAAAATCCCTTCGATTTTATAATCTGAATAAGGAAGAAAAAGAATTGGTCGGTCAAGTAGAGCTTGAATCAGATAAAGAAAAAAAAAGAAATCCCGAATCAGCTCTATCAAACCAAGAAAAAAATATTGAAGAAAATTATGCAGAATCCACGATAAAAAAAAGGAAAAATAAAAAACAATACAAAAGCAATACAGAAGCGGAACTTGATTTATTTCTCACAAGATATTCGCGTTTTCAATTACGATGGAATTGTTTTTTTAATCAAAAAATTCTCAATAATGTAAAAGTATACTGTCTCTTGGTTAGACTAAAAAATCCAAACGAAATAGCGATATCTTCCATTGAAAGAGGAGAGATGAGCCTAGACATTCTAATGATTGAAAAAAATTTCACTTTTGCAAAATTAATGAAAAAAGGAATATTGATTATTGAACCTGTCCGTTTGTCTGTACAAAACGATGGACAACTTATTATATATAGAACCATAAGTATTTCATTGGTTCATAAAAATAAACACAAAATAAGTAAACGATACAAAAAAAAAAGCTATATTGATAAAAAAAAAATTGAAAAATCCATTACAAAATATCAAAACAAAACTGTAAATAGAAAAAAAAATAATTCTGATTTCTTTGTCCCTGAAAATATTCTATCCCCTAAACGACGTAGAGAATTTCGAATTTTAATTTGTTTCAACTTAAAAAAAAAAACAGCGAGGGATAGAAATTCAAGATTTGATAAGAATATTCAAAACTTGACCACAGTTTTGCATAAAAAGAAAGATCTTGATAAGGATAAAAAAAACCTAATTAATTTAAAATCCTTTCTTTGGCCCAATTTTAGATTAGAAGATTTAGCTTGTATGAATCGCTATTGGTTTAATACTACTAACGGAAATCATTTCAGTATGATAAGAATACACATGTATACGCGATTTCCAATTCATTAATGATAGATCCTATTTACTATATATAATATATAAGTTACGGTATATGAAAACAACTATATGCACAAATATGAGGGATTAGTTGAAATTCAATCTTTATACATGAGATTAATTTAATCAATGACATAGATATCAATCAGAGCAGATCCATAAATAAATTAAAAGAATCCTCTTTTTTGAGATCTAAATTTCGATTTTTTTTAATTAATGAAGAATTAAGAAGTTGATAATTCAATTCAGATCCTTGTACAAAAAAACTACCATTATTATTACTGATCAGTAAAATTCATATCTTTCAATTCATATTAAAAAGGGAAGGATTTCTTTTTATGATAAAAAATTCATTCATTTCATTTGAAGAACAAAAAGAAGAAAGCAGGGGATCTGTTGAATTTCAAGTATTCAGTTTCACTAATAAGATACGAAGACTTACTTCACATTTGGAATTGCACAGAAAAGATTATTTATCCCAGAGGGGTCTACGAAAAATTCTGGGAAAACGTCAACGACTGCTGGCTTATTTGTCAAAAAAAAATAGAGTACGTTATAAAGAATTAATTAATAAGTTGAATATTCGGGAATTAAAAACTCGTTAAATTCAAAAATTGTGAATTAGTGAATTTTTTAATAAACTTCTTTTTCAGCAATCTAATTCATGCCAGAACGAATCAAGGAAAAACTTATGAAGAGACCAGTTACAGGAAAAGATCTTATGATAGTCAATATGGGACCTCACCACCCATCCATGCATGGTGTTCTTCGCTTAATTGTTACTCTAGATGGTGAGGATGTTGTTGACTGTGAACCCATATTGGGTTATTTACACAGAGGAATGGAAAAAATTGCAGAAAACCGAGCAATTATACAATATTTACCTTATGTAACGCGATGGGATTATTTAGCTACTATGTTTACAGAAGCAATAACAGTAAATGGACCAGAACAATTGGGAAATATTCAAGTTCCTAAAAGGGCCAGCTATATCAGAGTAATTATGCTGGAATTGAGTCGTATAGCTTCTCATCTGTTATGGCTCGGCCCTTTTATGGCAGATATTGGTGCACAGACTCCTTTTTTCTATATTTTCAGAGAACGAGAATTTGTATATGATCTATTCGAAGCTGCCACCGGTATGAGAATGATGCATAATTATTTTCGTATTGGAGGAATAGCGGCTGATTTACCTTATGGTTGGATAGATAAATGCTTGGATTTTTGTGATTATTTTTTAACCGAGGTTGTTGAATATCAAAAACTCATTACACGAAATCCTATTTTTTTAGAACGGGTTGAAGGAGTTGGGATTATTGGTGGGGAAGAAGCAATAAATTGGGGTTTATCCGGACCAATGCTACGCGCATCCGGAATACCATGGGATCTTCGTAAAGTTGATCGTTATGAGTCTTACGATGAATTTGAATGGGAAATTCAGTGGCAAAAACAAGGAGATTCCTTAGCTCGTTATTTAGTACGACTTAGCGAAATGACAGAATCCATAAAAATTATTCAACAGGCTCTGGAAGGACTTCCAGGGGGGCCCTATGAGAATTTAGAAAGCAGGGGCTTTGATAGAAAAAAGAATCCAGAATGGAATGATTTTGAATATCGATTCATTAGTAAAAAACCTTCTCCTACTTTTGAATTATCGAAACAAGAACTTTATGTAAGAGTTGAAGCTCCAAAAGGGGAGTTGGGAATTTTTCTCATAGGAGATCAAAGCGGTTTTCCTTGGAGATGGAAAATCCGACCACCGGGTTTTATTAATTTGCAAATTCTTCCTGAACTAGTTAAAAGAATGAAATTGGCTGATATTATGACGATACTCGGTAGCATAGATATAATTATGGGAGAAGTTGATCGTTAAAATGATAATTTATGCAACAGCAGTCCAAACTATAAATTCTTTTGTTAGATTGGAATCTTTAAAAGAGGTCTATGGACTCATATGGATATTTGTCCCTATATTTTCTCTTGTATTGGGAATCATAACAGGTGTACTAGTAATTGTGTGGTTAGAACGAGAAATATCTGCAGGGATACAACAACGTATTGGACCTGAATACGCCGGCCCGTTGGGAATTCTGCAAGCTCTAGCCGACGGGACAAAACTACTTTTCAAAGAAAATCTTCGTCCATCTAGAGGAAATACTCCTTTATTTAGTATTGGACCATCTATAGCAGTTATCTCAATTTTACTAAGTTATTCAGTAATTCCCTTTAGCAATCACCTTGTTTTAGCGGATCTAAATATCGGTATTTTTTTATGGATTGCCATCTCAAGTATTGCTCCTATTGGACTTCTTATGTCAGGATATGGATCAAATAATAAATATTCTTTTTTAGGTGGTCTGCGAGCTGCTGCCCAATCGATTAGTTATGAAATACCATTAACTCTATGTGTTTTATCAATATCTCTACGTGCGATTCGTTGAAACATAAACGTTTATTTTTTCTATTCCGTTTATTCTAGACGAATACGTTAAAAAACGGAATATATATTTATCTTTCGGATTAATCTTAATAAAAGGAATTTGATAGTTATATATGAGTGAAAAAAAACTGCTCAGAAATTAGCAGTAAAAACAAAAATTGAGTCTCATTTCCTATGTACAAAGGTTAAACGGAAATAAACATAAGCGTAATAATCACTTTACCCCAAGGTTGGTTGATTAGTCATCCTGGCTTGAAGCGAGGTTAAATATATTAACCAGATGACGTTTTCACTATCAGTTATATAGATTAACATACATGTATTACAAAGTGAGCGGCAATTAGGTAAAAGTGAGTGGATGGTTAGAAACACCAAAATACACAAAGAATTTGTAATAGAGATTAACCAAATTGAAAAGAATATTTATGCATAACATAAGATAACAAAAAAAAAGAAGGTTAATTGGGGCTTGAAATTAGTAGAAATGATCAGACAGTACTCCCCAAGATTCCGATTCAGAGTATGCTCCTATCCACCGACAAATGAAATGACTATCAGAAACGAAATAATCCTTTATTTTTTATAAGTCCACCAACTTTTTTTCTAAAAAAGAAAGAAGAATAGGAACGAAACCAGGATATTTTTTTTTTTAAATATATGAAAAAAAAATATAATTTCTGTCATGAATAATAAACTAATAGGATGTCTAATTCTTTTTCGTAATCGAAAACCACGATGGGCTGAAATACCTAGTTTTATTTTTACAAAGAGTATTTTATTAAAGGATTCAGTTATTACTCAACAAATAGAAATAAAAATTTGTAAAGGATGAGATGAATTCCGAAGCGCTTTTTTTTATTCTTAGAATTTGAGCAGACAGAATTCCATTGGTATAATTCGGGACCCCAGATATATTTAATCCATTTTAGAACCCATCATATCCATCTAAATAAGACTAATCTGGTCCTTAGATTTATTTATGGCCCCCGAGGAGCCGTATGAGGCGAAGACCTCATGTACGGTTCTGTAATAGCGGTGAAAATAGTAATGTTATCACCGACTAGGATTATCTAACAGTTTAAGTACAGTTGATATAGTTGAGGCACAATCAAAATATGGTTTTTGGGGATGGAATTTGTGGCGTCAACCTATAGGTTTTATCATTTTTCTAATTTCTTCCCTAGCAGAATGCGAGAGGTTACCGTTTGATTTACCAGAAGCGGAAGAAGAATTAATAGCAGGTTATCAAACTGAATATTCAGGTATCAAATTTGGTTTATTTTACGTTGCTTCTTATCTAAATCTATTAATTTCCTCATTATTTGTAACAGTTCTATACTTAGGCGGTTGGAATATTTCTATTCCGTATATATCTATTCTGGAGCTATTTCAAAGGGATCCAATTTTTGGAACAACAATTGGTATCTTTATTACATTAGCTAAAACTTATTTGTTCTTGTTCATTTCTATCGCAACAAGATGGACTTTACCTAGACTAAGAATGGATCAACTATTAAATCTTGGATGGAAATTTCTTTTACCTATTTCCCTTGGTAATCTATTATTAACAACTTCTTTCCAACTCTTTTCACTCTAAATTGAAAATGAATCCAACATATTCCTTAATTTGTTTTAAACAAGAGAAAGAAACAAAGATAAAATTATTCAGAGATAATTACAATATGCTTCCTATGATAACCGGGTTCATGAATTATGGTCAACAAACCCTACGAGCTGCAAGGTATATTGGTCAAGGTTTCATGATTACCTTATCCCACACAAATCGTTTACCTGTAACTATTCAATATCCCTATGAAAAATTAATAACATCGGAACGTTTCCGCGGTCGAATCCATTTTGAATTTGATAAATGCATTGCTTGTGAAGTATGTGTTCGAGTATGTCCTATAGATCTCCCTGTTGTTGATTGGAAATTGGAAACTAATATTCGAAAAAAACGATTGCTTAATTACAGTATTGATTTTGGAATTTGTATATTTTGTGGTAATTGTGTTGAGTATTGTCCAACAAATTGTTTGTCAATGACTGAAGAATATGAATTTTCAACTTATGATCGTCACGAATTGAATTATAATCAAATAGCTTTGGGTCGTTTACCAATATCAGTAATTGACGATTACACTATTCGAACAATTTTTAATTCACCTCAAACAAAAAAAGGGGTAAACCCATAAATTTGATTAAAAAAAGAATTCAAAATTGTTGAATTATATAAAGAATTTAATTAAAAATTTGTATTGTATTTATATAATAATATTAAGTATTAAGGCGCATTCTTTTAATATAATAGATTCATAATTACTTTCTTGAAATAGATAGGTTGAAAATACACTTTAGAATAAAAAAAGAGAAACTGTCTAATAATTGTATCTACATCAATTCATATCCATTAGATTCTAATTTCACTCTATTAGAAACATATTAAAAACAAATTTCCTGGTTAAATTAATAAGGTCATGAAAAGGATTTCGATTTTTTTCTTATTTTAATAATATAATGGATTTGCCTGGACCAATACATGATTTTCTTTTAGTTTTTCTGGGATCCGGTCTTCTAGTAGGAGGTCTGGGAGTGGTATTACTTCCCAACCCAATATTTTCAGCCTTTTCCTTAGGATTTGTTCTTGTTTGTATATCTTTATTGTATATTCTATCAAATTCCCATTTTGTAGCTGCTGCACAACTCCTGATTTACGTGGGGGCCATAAATGTTTTAATAATATTTGCGGTGATGTTCATGAATGATTCAGAATATTCCACAGATTTCAATCTGTGGACCGTTGGGAATGGGATTACTTCGTTGGTTTGTACAACTATTCTTTTTTTATTAATGTCTACTATTCTCGATACGTCATGGTACGGGGTTATTTGGACTACAAGATTAAACCAGATTCTAGAGCAAGATTTAATAAGTAATAGTCAACAAATAGGAATTCATTTATCAACAGATTTTTTTCTGCCATTTGAACTCATTTCAATAATTCTTTTAGTTGCTTTGATAGGTGCAATTTCTGTGGCTCGTCAATAAAAAATGTTCGAATTAGTAAAGACCAAAGAAAACTTTGTGTATGTTATGATTTTTGTCCGTTCATTCAATTAAATTTGATTGAATACTATTTCATATTTTAAATATCAATTTTTATATTTATATTTGATATATTTTAAATATCAATTTTTATATTTATATTTGATATATATTTGAAAATTTTTTTTACCTAATATAGTTTTTATTCGTACTTTTTTGTTATATTCTAGTTGATGGAATCCGGTTAATTATTTTTCATATTGAAATGAATCAAAATTGATAAGGAGTTGCTGAATGATACTCGAACATGTACTTGTTTTGAGTGCCTATTTATTTTTGATTGGTCTTTATGGATTGATCACGAGTCGAAATATGGTTAGGGCTCTTATGTGTCTTGAACTTATACTCAATGCAGTTAATATGAATTTCGTAACATTTTCTGATTTTTTTGATAATTCCCAACTAAAAGGGGATATTTTCTGCATTTTTGTTATAGCAATTGCAGCCGCTGAAGCAGCTATTGGATTAGCTATAGTCTCGTCAATTTATCGTAACAGAAAATCAACTCGCATAAACCAATCGACCTTATTAAATAAGTAGCATAAAAAAAAATTATAAATTGAAATTTGCATATATTATAGGTTATGACCTACTAGATTCTATTTGTGAAAATCTAAAAAATCAAAGTATTTTAGCCCCATTTTTTATCAATTGAGCCAGAATTCATTACAAAAATTCTAGTAAAGGAAATCATTGCTTCATCTAGTATTTTAATATATCATTCAGTTAGAAGTTTACTAGATTGAAAATTTCTGACATTCAAAAAACTATCGATCCTATGTCACATTCAGTAAAAATTTATGATACCTGTATAGGATGTACTCAATGTGTCCGAGCATGCCCTACAGACGTATTAGAAATGATACCTTGGGATGGATGTAAAGCTAAGCAAATAGCTTCCGCTCCAAGAACCGAGGACTGTGTTGGTTGTAAGCGATGTGAATCCGCCTGTCCAACAGATTTTTTGAGCGTTCGGGTTTATTTATGGCATGAAACAACTCGAAGTATGGGTCTAGCTTATTGATACGTTACCGAAAACCTCATTTGAATAAATTTGGAATCCATTTTATTTTTTTTTATTGACAAGTACTCGTACTCAAAAAAGTTAAATTAGATTTATTTATTTATATATTTTTTTTGAGTACGCGTTCTTTGGACCTGGTGTATCTTGTCTTTACCACGAATGATTTTCCTTGGTTAACAATAATTGTTGTTTTTCCAATATCTGCTGGTTCATTAATGTTATTTCTCCCGCATAGGGGAAATAAAGTCAATAAGTGGTATACTATATGTATTTGTATCTTAGAACTTCTTCTAATGACCTACGCTTTTTGTTATAATTTTAAAATGGACGATCCATTAATTCAACTGTCCGAAGATTATAAATGGATCAATTTTTTTGATTTTTACTGGAGAATGGGAATAGATGGACTTTCTATAGGAACGATTTTATTGACGGGATTTATTACTACTTTAGCCACTTTAGCGGCTTTTCCAGTTACTCAGAATTCACGATTATTCCATTTCCTGATGTTAGCAATGTACAGCGGTCAAATAGGATCATTTTCTTCTCGAGATCTTCTCCTTTTTTTCATCATGTGGGAATTAGAATTAATTCCCGTTTATCTACTTTTATCCATGTGGGGTGGAAAGAAACGTCTGTATTCAGCTACAAAATTTATTTTATACACGGCAGGAAGTTCTATTTTTTTATTAATAGGAGTTTTAGGTATAAGTTTATATGGTTCGAACGAACCAACATTAAATTTAGAACTCTTAACTAATCAATCCTATCCTGTCACACTCGAAATACTATTTTATATTGGATTTCTTATTGCTTTTGCCGTCAAATCACCGATTATACCTTTACATACTTGGTTACCTGACACCCACGGTGAGGCACATTACAGTACCTGTATGCTTCTCGCTGGAATCTTATTAAAAATGGGAGCGTATGGGTTGGTTCGAATCAATATGGAATTATTACCCCACGCTCATTCTATGTTTTCTCCTTGGTTGATGGTAGTCGGTACAATCCAAATAATTTATGCAGCTTCAACATCTCCCGGTCAACGTAATTTAAAAAAGAGAATAGCCTATTCTTCTGTATCTCATATGGGTTTTATAATTATAGGTATTAGTTCTATAACGGATCCTGGACTTAATGGAGCTATTTTACAAATAATTTCTCATGGATTTATTGGCGCTGCACTTTTTTTCTTGGCAGGAACGAGTTATGATAGAATTAGGCTTGTTTATCTTGATGAAATGGGTGGAATGGCTATCTCCATTCCAAAAATATTTACAATGTTCACTATCTTATCGATGGCTTCCCTTGCATTGCCGGGCATGAGTGGTTTTGTTGCAGAATTAATCGTTTTTTTGGGAATAATTACCAGCCAAAAATATTTCTTAATTTCCAAAATTTTAATTATTTTTGTAATGGCAATTGGAATGATATTAACTCCTATCTATTTATTATCTATGTCACGCCAAATGTTCTATGGATACAAGTTAATCAATGTAAAAAACTTTTCTTTTTTTGATTCTGGACCCCGAGAGGTATTTCTTTCAATCTCTATTCTTATACCCATAATTGGTATTGGGATTTATCCTGATTTTGTGCTCTCATTAGCAAGTGACAAGGTCGAATCCATTTTATCTAATTATTTCTATGGATAGTTTTCAGGAAATAAAAAAAAGCATTAAAGTGAATTGTAATCAGAAGCCTTTGGTCTTTGTATTGTGAGAACCTTTTGAATCATTGTACTACGTGATTCAAAAGGTTCTTGATTATTTCCTACTAAAACTAAATGAGATTTCTTAACTTATATGAAGTTAGATATAGATGTTTTTTTTTTTTTTTATTTCGATTTGGATTCTTTTTTGTTTGTTACTGTTTTATTTAATTCGATATAAATGAACCATAACTATGTAAACCTATTCCTAAAAGATTGACGCCAAAATAGCATATCCAAATTAAAAGAAAACCTATAGAAGCCACAATTGCAGAATTTATACCCCTAACATTCCTATTTGTTTTAATATGTAAATAAATTGCGAATATAGTCCAAGTAATAAATGCCCAAGTTTCTTTTGGATCCCAGTTCCAATATGAGCCCCATGTCTCATTAGCCCAGACAGCTCCTGAAAGAATGCCAACGGTTAAAAAGATAAATCCAAGACTAATAATACGAAAACTCCAATAATCTAATTGTTGAATCAATTGATACCTATAATAATTTCTAGAAAAACTAAAATTAATATTTTGTTGTAGTAAAATGGAATTTCTTTCATTTATGTAGTAAAGTACATCAAAAGAAAAAAATTCATTTAATAAAAATTTTTTTTTTATATTCTTTTTCCAAAAAGGAGGTCCGACGTTGCGAAATGTAATCACTAGAAGAGCTATTGATAATAATGATCCGCATAACAGAGCGCCATAGCCTAATATCATCATACTTACGTGCATCATTAACCACTGGGACTGGAGAGCTGGTACTAATATTGCAGACTGAGGCATTTTGTTTAAAAGACCTGAAGTCGCAAAACCCTGAATAAAAATAGCACTTGGCGCAGTTATTGCGTTTAAGTGATTTTCTTGTTTTTTATTAAAATAGGAAACCATATGAATAATTGAAAAAGCCCACGAAAGAAAAATTAATGATTCATATAAATTACTTAATGGAAAATGTCCGGAATAAATCCAACGAGTGAATAATAATCCTGTTATACCAAAAAACGTAATTATGATTCCTTTATCTGATGAATCAAAAAATCCTATGATTTCATCTAAATTAACTAATAAAGTTAAAAAATAAATTGTCAGTACAATTGAAACGACCGAAAAAGATATATGAGTTAATATATGCTCTAAAATTGAAAAAATCATAAAAAATTTGTTAAAAATTAATAAATTAATACTAGGTTTTACCCGATTTTAGAAAAAAAGTCGGGTATTATTTTGATTATAAAACTTATAATATCTCTTTTATAAGATCTTATGCCGCTACTCGGACTCGAACCGAGATGCTCTAGCACTGCTTCCTAAGAGCAGCGTGTCTACCAATTTCACCATAGCGGCAACTTGTTCAAAACAATACTAACAAGTTTTTATTCAATCGTCGAGATTAAAATTTAAATAAAGAAGCCAATTGACTCAAATTTCCAATTGATTTACTGAATAAAAACTTTTTTAAATAGGTATTGGGGTTTTAATTCAATTAAGATCTTTTTTTTTTCTGAGTTAGTTAAAATTATTTCAATTCACTTTTTGTTCTTTATATTTTTTCTAGAATACAATGAAAAATGTAACTAAATTTAAGTAGTTGTAACCTCAACCCAAAGACAAAACTCTAAACGCTCTTTATCTTTTTTTTTCATTTATATGAGAAAAAAAAAAAGAAACGATTTTCCTAATTGCTCAAGAGAAATAAAAAAAATAATTATCAAAATATTTTTTTTTATACATCTTTTTATATTGTACAAACAGTACAAGCATAAGATTTTTTTATCACTTAAATTAATTTGAAGAACCTATGGATTTCACTTAAAAATCTTTTATTTCCTCATTAAGAGGAAATAAAAGATCTTTATTTATTATTGCATCAAGGTAGTGATGGGGAAAATAAGAATTCCCTTTTTGGAACTAAAAAAATGTGAACCTTTCTTTTTTATTTATATATTGTCTTTTTTTCTTCTTTTGGTTCCTATTTCTTTTGGTTCCTATTTGGTTTTCTATGTATTTTAAAAAATTGGTTTTTAAGTTAGGCTAATTCTAATTATTAGAGTGTTTTTTAGTTATTTTGTTGTACAAAAAAACTTTTTGAATTACCTGTAGAAAGTGATTTCCCTAACGAAAAAGCTTTCAACGATGTCCAATATCCCTTCCTTTTCCAAATTTTTTTACGAATACGCTTTTTCGAGATAGAAGTACGTTTTTTTGGAACTGCCATTAAAAAATGAAAAAAAAAATTTCAGTGGTATAAGTGGATGTCAAAGACATTTATTATTCTATTCTTTCGTACGTTATATCAAGTTTTTTTTTCTTTCCAATTTTATTATATATTATTTTCAAAAAAGACATTCAAAAGTTTAAAACCCAACTGTTTTTTACTTTTTTTTTATAAAATTTGGTTATAAAATTTTTTTTTATTTAACGTTTGAAATTCGTACGAGAGTACTCATTTAATTAATCTATACTGATAGATTATATTATCAAAAAAATTATGAGATTTCTTCACATCATATGTAAAAAAAATATCGATTATAATAATCTTTCTTGCAAATAAAAAAAGCTCGCTTAGTCTACTGGAAGACAATCACTAAATTCAAAAATTAAAATTCATTCCTTAATAATTCTAAAAAATCAAACTAAAATAACTTTGTTTTAGGTAAAGTTTTTTTATTATATAATTAAGATTAAGTATTTTTTTGTCGTGTAAATCTTTGTTCTATTCTTAATATATGTATATAAATTATTGTAATACGGAATTATAATTCACTTTTTCTGTATCTGCATAAAATCACAATTTTATTTAGTAGTAATAAAAAAAGACAAATAAGTTTTTTTGACAGTAACTTAGTAATATTATTTAATCACTTCTAATTTTTTTAGTTGAATATATATTTCTTTTCAAAGATTTATGAAGGATTATACTAATTCGCAAAAATTTCTATTTAGGTTTGAAATCGCGTGCTTTTTTATTGTCCCCTTTGAAAAAAATATATATATACAAACCAGTGAATAAGAAATAATAAATTTAAGAATAAAATAAAAAGGATTTTTTATTTTATGGAACATACATATCAATATTCATGGATCATCCCTTTCATTCCACTTCCAGTACCTATTTTACTAGGAGTTGGCCTTCTACTTTTTCCGACAGCAACAAAAAACCTTCGTCGTATGTGGACTTTTCTTAGTATTTTTTTGTTAAGTATAGTTATGATCTTTTCACTCTATCTATCTATTCAACAAATTTTTCTAAGTTGCATTCATCAAAATGTATGGTCTTGGACCATAAATAATGAATTTTCTTTTGAGTTCGGTTACTTTATCGATCCACTTACTTCTATTATGTCAATATTAATTACAACTGTTGGGATTTTGGTTCTGATTTATAGTGACAATTATATGTCTCATGATCAAGGATATCTGAGGTTTTTTGCTTATATGGGTTTTTTTAATA